AAAATCCCTTATTCTGTTGTTTTTCTTTTTTTTTTTTCTAGTAAGATTTTATGGCATTTTTGCATATTTCTATTTTTTTCTTTTTTCTCTAAACTAACTGCCTTTAGAAAAAATACACAGATAATGAAATGAATAGGCAAACTAAAAAATGATTCGTTTTAACAATAGATGTCTTTCACATCCAATTTGAGCAATGAATAACCTTTTCTTTTTTGAATGGCAGTTCCAAAAAAACGTACTTCTATATTAAAAAAACGTATTCGTAAGAATATTTGGAAAAAAGGGGGGTATTGGGCAGCGTTGAAGGCTTTTTCGTTAGCGAAATCCCTTTCTACTGGGAATTCAAAAAGTTTTTTTGTACAACAAATAAATAAGAAAACATTGAAATAATCTGAATCCGCCTGACTCAAAAAAGAGTTAATTGTGTTTCGAATTTCTACTCTATACTATAGAAAAGCCGAAAAAAGTAAGTACCCATTCCCCTTTCGTAATGTTTTGAACCAATTGATTTGCCTACTGAATTCGAAAAAAAAAATCNAAAAAAAAAAAACGTACTTTTTTTTTTGATTTGAAAATGGAATCAAGAAAAACTAGAAAGTTTCCCCTTTCTTTTTATTTGAATATTTTTTTTATTCCCAGGATGGGGATTCTTATTTTCCCCATCACCCCACCATACACCCTAAACAAGAAGAATTTTTCTATTGTCTCTAATACGTCCAGCCCAATACCTAATTGATTTGATCAATCTTAGCACAAATTAATACTGAAAAAAAAACCTAACAATTACAACAACTCAAAGTTATAAAAAATGAAAAAAGAAAAAGAACCCTTTTTTGTTTTGAGTTGTTCCCTGAATTGAAGTTAGAACTAGTTAGTTACAGCCGCTACAACAGTTCTAGTTTATCAAACCAGAAACTATGAAAGTTAAGTTAAATAAAACCGAAACCTTAAATAATTAAATAAGACGACAAAGGGTGGAATCTTTAAATCTCCATTTTAATCTCGACGATTGACTAATAATAGGTTATTATGATTTCGAGCAAGCCGCTATGGTGAAATCGGTAGACACGCTGCTCTTAGGAAGCAGTGCTAGAGCATCTCGGTTCGAGTCCGAGTGGCGGCATAGCATCTTCAAAAAGATATACAAAAAGTGCTCTAAGGAATTTAATTTATGATTTCCATTCTGTATATTTGAGGTATTCTCGCTTTTCATTTTTTTTTTTTATGATCTTTTCAACTTTAGAGCATATATTAACGCATATATCCTTTTCGGTCGTTTCAATTGGAATTACCATTTTTTTACTAACCTTATTAGTCGATGAAATCAGAGGACTAGATGATTCATCAGAAAAGGGTATGATAGCTACCGCTTTCTGTCTAACAGGATTATTAATCATCCGTTGGATTTACTCGAAACATTTCCCATTAAGTGATTTATATGAATCATTAATCTTTCTTTCATGGAGTTTCTCCATTATTCATAGGATTTTCGATTTAAAAAAAAATCAAAATCATTTAAGTGCTATAACGGCACCAAGTGCTATTTTTACTCAAGGTTTTGCTACTTCGGGTTTTTTAACCAAAACCCATCAATCCGGAATATTAGTACCCGCTCTCCAAGTCCAGTGGTTAATGATGCACGTAAGTATGATGGTATTGGGCTATGCAGCTCTTGTATGCGGATCCTTATTATCCACGGCTCTTCTAGTCATTACATTTCGAAAAGTGATAAGGGTTTTTTTGAAAAGAAAAAATTTTGTAAATGGCAATGAGTCGTTTTGCTTCGGTGAAATCCAATACATGAACGAAAAAAGGAATGTTTTACTAAATACTTTTTCCGCTAGAAATTATTACAGGTATCAAGTGATTCAACAATTGGATCGCTGGAGTTATCGTATTATTAGTTTAGGATTTATCTTTTTAACCATAGGGATTCTTTCGGGAGCAGTATGGGCTAATGAGGCGTGGGGGTCTTATTGGAATTGGGATCCAAAAGAAACTTGGGCATTTATTACTTGGACTATATTCGGGATTTATTTACATACTCGAACAAATACAAATTTGGAAGGTGTAAATTCCGCAATTGTCGCTTCTACGGGCTTTCTTATAATTTGGGTATGCTATTTCGGAGTCAATCTATTAGGAATAGGGTTACATAGTTATGGTTCATTTAATTAACATCTACTTGAATTGAGGAAAGGGCTTGATGAAGACAAACATAGGACAGCGCATAGATCGAAACCAAACTTAGTGTTAGTGTAAGACGCCGAGAACCTTTTGAATCAAGCAGTGCGGCGATTCAAAAGGTTCTTACAAGCGCCAAAGGCGTTTGGTCACAAGTAAAATTCTATTATTTTATTTCTTTTTTTTTTTATTTAACTGAAACTGAAGAGAAGAAAAAAGACTTCCTTGTTCATTGGCTAACGAACTTTTTTTTTTTTTTCAAAATAATGGGATTTCGTTTTGATTTTTTTTAGTCATGAAAACTATCGATAAAAAAATTAGATATAATAGCTTCGGCCTTGTCCACTGATAGTGAGAGAACGAAATCCGGATAAATACCAATACCTATTACGGGTAGAAGAATAGAGATCAAAACAAATAACTCCCGTGGTCCAGAATCAAAAAAAGAAGAGTTTGGTGGGGCATTAAATAGCTTGTACCCATAGAACATTTGCCGTAACATAGATAATGAATAAATAGGAGTTAATATCATTCCAATTGCCATTACAAAAGTGATTAGTATTTTTGGCATTAAAAAAATTTTTTGGCTGGTAATTATTCCCAAAAATACTATCAATTCCGCAACAAAACCACTCATGCCGGGTAGTGCAAGCGAAGCCATCGATAAGATACTGAATAGTGTGAATATCTTTGGAATTGGGATAGCCAGTCCGCCCATTTCGTCGAGATAAGCAAGACGCATTCTATCATAACTCGTTCCTGCCAAGAAAAAAAGTGCAGCACTAATAAACCCATGAGAAATTATTTGTAAAAAGGCTCCGTTGAGGCCTGTATCGGTTATCGAGCCAATTCCTAGAATTATGAAACCCATATGAGATACCGAGGAATAGGCTATTCTTTTTTTTAAATTCCGTTGACCAGGAGATGTTGAAGCTGCATAAATTATTTGCATGGTACCTACTATCATGAACCAGGGAGAAAATAGAGAATGGGCGTGCGGTAATAGTTCCATATTGATCCGAATCAACCCATACGCTCCCATTTTTAATAAGATTCCGGCTAGAAGCATACAAGTACTGTAATGTGCCTCTCCGTGGGTGTCTGGTAACCACGTATGGAAGGGTATAATCGGTAATTTGACAGCAAAAGCAATCAAAAATCCAATATAGAATATTATTTCCAGTGCCGCAGGATACGATTGATTAACTAATGTTTCCAAATTTAATGTTGGTTCATTGGAACCATATAAACCGATACCCAAAACTCCTATTAAAAGAAAAACGGAACCTCCTGCAGTGTACAAAATAAATTTTGTGGCTGAATAAAGGCGTTTCTTTCCACCCCACACGGCCAGAAGTAGATAAACGGGAATTAATTCTAATTCCCACATGATGAAAAAAAGTAAAAGGTCTCGAGAAGAAAATGGTCCTATTTGACCGCTGTACATCGCTAACATCAGGAAATGGAATAGTCGGGAATTTCGAGTAACTGGCCGAGCTCCTAAAGTAGCTAAAGTAGTGATAAATCCCGTCAGTAAAAGGGGTCCTATGGAAAGTCCATCTATTCCCAACCGCCAGTGAAAATCAAAAAAGGTGATCCATTTATAATCCTCTGCCAGCTGGATTAATGGATCGTCCAATTGGAAATTATAACAGAATGCATAGGTCGTTAGAAGGAGTTCTAAGACACATATATATATTGTATATCCTCTAGTCACCTTATTTCCTCTATGAGGGAGAAAGAAAATTAAAGAACCCGCGGCTATCGGAAAAACTACAATTAGTGTTAACCAAGGAAAATAATTCGTGGTAAAGACAAGATACACTTGGCCCAGAAAAACCCGTGCTCGAAACTCGAAAATAGAATATATTTTCGAGTTTCGAGTACGGGTTTTTGTAGGTAATCGGTAAAAAAAAAAAAAAGAAACTGTATTTAGAAGGGATTCAGATGGGTTTTTGGTAACGTATCAATATCAATAAGCTAGACCCATGCTTCGAGTTGTTTCATGCCATAAATAAACCCGAACACTCAAGAAATCCGTTGGACAGGCGGATTCACATCGCTTACAACCAACACAGTCCTCTGTTCTTGGAGCAGAAGCAATTTGCTTTGCTTTACATCCGTCCCAAGGTATCATTTCTAATACATCTGTGGGGCAAGCTCGGACACATTGAGTACACCCTATACATGTATCATAAATCTTTACTGAATGTGACATTGGATCTATCAATTTTTGTTTTTAACTTTTTAATTTTCGATCTAGTCAATTTGGAAATATCGTATATTTAAACACCAGATGAATCAATGATTTACCAGAATTTTTCTAATTGACCCACTTTTGGATCAACTCCTAAGAGGGAACAAAGATACTTTGATTTCTTCCGGTTTGACAACCATGATCAAGGTTAGGGTATATTCTATATCCTAAGCCGAATTGATGAATATTATGATTTCTAAATGCTATTTATTCAATAAAGTCGATTGATTAATACGAGTCGATTTTCTGTTACGATAAATTGACGAAACAATAGCTGATCCGATAGCTGCTTCGGCGGCTGCAATAGCTATAACAAAAATTGAGAAAATATTTCCTTTTAATTGTCGACTATCAAAAAAATCAGAGAATGTTACGAAATTGATATTAACTGCATTTAGTATAAGTTCAAGACACATCAGGGCCCGAACCATATTTCGGCTCGTAATCAATCCATAGATACCAATAGAAAATAAATAGGCACTCAAAACAAGTACATGCTCGAGCATCATTGACCAACTCCGTCCCAATTTCGATTCATTTCAATATGAACAATAATGCAAGTGATTTGATTGCTTAGAATATACCAAGTATGGAGCAAAAGAATCTATTTGATAATAGATCGAATACCAAAATTTCTATTTTGATTTTCTATTGATCCATGAATAGTATTCAACTAGACTTTAAAGAATTGAAGGAAAATGGATGTGATAACACATAAAAAAGTAGAATTGGGATTGCTGTTTCTAGTTCGAAAGATTTGTTACTGACGAGCCACGGCAATTGCACCTATCAAAGCAACTAAAAGAATTATTGAAACGAGTTCAAATGGAAGAAAAAAGTCTGTTGATAAATGAATTCCAATTTGTTGACTATTACTTATCAAATCTTGTTCGATAATCTGGTTGGGTCGTGTAGTCCAAATAATCCCGTACCACGACGTATCTAGAATAGTAGCGATTAGCGAAAAAAAAATACTTGTACAAACCAGGGAAGTAAGCCCATCACCAACAGTCCAAAGATTTTCATTTGAATCTTTGGAATAGTCTGAAACATTCATGAACATTACAGCAAATATGATTAAAACATTTACAGCTCCCACGTAAATAAGGAGCTGCGCGGCAGCTACAAAATGGGAATTTGCTAGAATATAGAATAAGGATATACAAACAAGAACCAATCCCAAGGAAAAGGCAGAATAAATCGGGTTGGTAAATAATACCACTCCCAGACCTCCTAATATAAGACCTGATCCCAGAAAAACTAAAAGAAAATCATGTATTGGTCCAGGCAAATCCATTATATTAAAATAAGAGATAAATAAATCGAAATCTTTTTCATGAACTTATTGAACCGACCAGGAATTTTTTTTTTTATGAGACATTCCCACATCCAATTGAATTAAATTCGAATCTATTAAGTGGGAATTGGTACGGATACGTATACAGTTATTGGATAAATTTCCTTCTTTTCTTTATTCGAAATGGCAATTTGAAATTGAAGCTATATATATAATTGAAGCTATATATATATAGTTCGAAAAAGCTTCGGTCTATATATTATTTCAATACAAATTAAGTTGTCCTTCTCATCAACCAATCAATAGTTGGGATTTGGAGTTATTGACCAAGCAAAGAAAAAACCTTATTCCTTTATACCAACTATACCAAAATGGAGCCTTAGTAATTCGAAATTAAAGGGTTTAGTCATTTTTTCCATTTTTTCTTTGAGGCGAATTCAACACTGTTCGAATTGTAAAATCGTCAATGACTGACATTGGTAAACGACCTAAAGCAATTTGATTATAATTCAATTCGTGACGGTCGTAAGTAGCAAGTTCATATTCTTCAGTCATTGATAAACAATTTGTTGGACAATACTCAACGCAGTTACCACAAAAAATACAAATTCCAAAATCAATACTGTAATTAAGCAATCGTTTCTTTCGAATATCTGTTTCAAATTTCCAATCAACAACAGGCAGATCTATAGGACATACGCGAACGCATACTTCACAAGCAATACATTTATCAAATTCAAAATGGATTCGACCGCGAAAACGCTCCGATGTGATTAATTTTTCATAAGGATATTGAATAGTTACAGGTAAACGATTTGCTTGGGATAAAGTAATCATGAAACTTTGCCCAATGTACCTTGCAGCTCGTATTGTTTGTTGACCATAATTCATGAAACCAGTTACCATAGGGAACATATCGTGAATATCTATGAATAATTTGAGTTTCTTTCTCTTGTTTGAGACAAGTAGTGAATATTTTATTTCTTTTTTCTTTATAGCGAAAGGAGTTGGGAAGAAGTTGTTAATAATAGATTACCGAGAGAAATAGGTAAAAGAAATTTCCAGCCAAGATTTAATAGTTGGTCCATTCTTAGTCTCGGTAAAGTCCACCTTGTTGTAATCGGAACGAACAAGAACAAATAAGTTTTAGCTAATGTAATAAAGATACCAATTGTCGTTCCAAAGATTCCATCCGCTTTATTTATTTCAAATAGCTCAGGAACAAATATGTATGGAATGGAAAGATTCCAACCCCCTAAGTAAAGAACTGTTAGAAATAATGAGGAAACTAATAGATTTAGATAGGAAGCAACGTAAAATAAACCAAATTTGATTCCTGAATATTCGGTTTGATAACCTGCTACTAGTTCTTCTTCTGCTTCTGGTAAATCAAAAGGTAATCTCTCGCATTCCGCTAGGGAAGAAATTAGAAAAACGATAAAACCTATAGGTTGACGCCACAAATTCCACCCCCAAAAACCATATTTTGATTGTGCCCCAACTATATCAACTGTACTTGAACTGTTAGATAATCATAGTCGGCGGTAACATTACGGTTCCCATCGCTATTACAAAACCGTACATGAGATTTTCACCTCATACGGCTCCTCAGGGCCACAAATAAATGTAAGGACCGGACCAGTATTAGTTATCTTGATATGGTTATAGGATAGAGAAAGTCAAAATCAAAATCTAGCGGCGGATCCCCAATTATACCACAGGAATTCTGTCTGCTCTAAGGATAAAAAAACAGTATTTCGGAATTAATCTCATCCTTTAAGAATTTCAATTTTGCTGTGTTGAGTAATAACTTAATCAACCCTTCAATAAAATACTCCTTGTAGAAATATCAATAGATATTTCAACCCATCCTTTTAGTTTCGATTACGAAAAAGAATTAGACATTACACTAGTTCATGAATCATGACACGAATTTGATTTCTATCAATATATGAAAGAAAGAATAAAAGGATTAAAAGGATCGTTTTCTATTGTAATTGTATTTTTTCTATTTTTTTTGTTCCTCTTCTTCTTTCTGAGAGAAAAGGGTGCTTAAAAAAGGGGTAAAGGATTATTTCGTTCCTGATAGTTATTTCTTTAACTGGCGGATAGGAGCATACTCTGGATCGGAATTGTGGTGTGGGGAGTACTGCCTGATCATTTCTACCAACTTAAAGCCCCATTTACGATTCTTTTTATGTTATGCAGAAGTATCCTTTTAGATAATTGACATAATCTACATTACTAACCCGTTGTGCGTATTTTGGTGTTCCTTCCTATCCACCCATTTTTTGTTTTCAACCCCCGTAATATCTATCTATTGTAATACATACAAACACTAATGAAAATTCCATAGGGTTGGTCTTTTGAGCCCGCTTCAAGCTAGGTTGACCAATCAACCAATCTTGGGGTAAGGGGCTTCCTCCACTTTGACTTTTGTTTACTTCCCCTTAACGCTTGTACATAGGAAATGAGACTTAAGCCACTTGTACTGCGAATTTGAACGTTGTTTTCTTTCACTCATATATAACTATCAAATTTCGTTTATTAACCTAATTTATTAATCTAAAGAATAAATAAATGAATAAAAAACGGAAGATTTCTATTCAAGTTCTTTTTTTTTCTCGAACGAAAAAAAAACAATAGGAAAACTAAAAGCTTAGGTTTTAGCGAATCGCACGTAGAGAGATTGATAAAACACATAAAGTTAATGGTATTTCATAACTAATCGATTGAGCAGCAGCTCGCAGACCACCTAAAAAGGAATACTTATTATTTGATCCATATCCTGACATAAGAAGTCCAATGGGGGCAATACTTGAAATGGCAATCCATAAAAAAATACCGATATTCAAGTCAGCTAAAACAAAGTTATAACTAAAAGGAATTACTGAATAACTTAGGAGAATTGCTATGACTGCTATAGATGGTCCAATACTGAATAAACTACTATTTCCTCTAGATGGAAGAAGGTTTTCTTTGAAAAGTAGTTTTGTTCCATCTGCTAAAGCTTGAAGAATTCCCAAGGGACTGGCGTATTCAGGCCCAATACGTTGTTGTATTCCTGCAGATATTTCTCTTTCTAACCACACAATTACTAGGACACCTATTGTGATTGCTACTACAGGAGTCGAAATAGGGGCAAGCACCCACACGATCCCATAGACCTCTTGAGGGGATTCCAATCTGGAAAAAGAATTGATATCTTGTACTTCTGTTGTATCAATTATCATTTCAACGATCAACTTCCCCCATAATGATATCTATACTACCTAATATTGTCATAATATCAGCCAATTTCATTCTTTTAACTAACTGAGGAAGAATTTGCAAATTGATAAAACCCGGTGGGCGAATTTTCCATCTCCAAGGAAAACCACTTTGATCTCCTATCAGAAAAATCCCCAATTCTCCTTTTGGGGCTTCTACTCTCACATAAAGTTCTTGTTTCGTCAATTCAAAGGTGGGAGAAGGCTTTTTACTAATGAATCGATCCTCAAAATTATTCCCTTCTGGATCGTTTTCTCTATCAAAACATCGGATTTCTAAATTTTCATAGGGTCCTCCCGGAATTCCTTCTAAAGCCTGTTGAAGAATCTTTACAGATTCCGTCATTTCACCGATTCGGACTAAATAACGAGCTAATGAATCTCCTTCTTTTTGCCACTGGACTTCCCAATCAAATTCGTCATAACACTCATAATGATCAACTTTACGAAGATCCCATTCTATTCCAGACGCTCGTAGCATTGGTCCGGATAAACCCCAATTTATTGCTTCTTCTCCACCAAGAATGCCTACTCCTTCAACTCGTTCTAAAAAAATAGGGTTTCGCGTAATAAGTTTTTGATATTCAGCAACCCCCGTTAAAAAATAATCGCAGAAATCCAAACATTTATCTATCCAACCATGAGGTAAATCAGCTGCTATTCCTCCGATACGAAAATAATTATGCATCATCCTCATACCGGTGGCAGCTTCGAACAGATCATATACTAATTCTCTTTCTCTGAAAATATAGAAGAAAGGAGTCTGTGCGCCAATATCCGCCATAAAAGGGCCAAGCCATAACAGATGGGAAGCGATACGACTCAACTCCAACATAATGACTCTGATATAGCTCGCCCTTTTGGGTACTTGAATATTTCCCAACAGTTCGGGTCCATTTACAGTTATTGCTTCGGTGAACATAGTAGCTAAATAATCCCAACGGGTTACATAAGGCAGATATTGTATAATTGTTCGGTTTTCCGCAATTTTTTCCATCCCTCGGTGTAAATAACCCAATATTGGTTCACAGTCAATAACATCTTCACCATCTAGAGTAACGATGAGACGAAGAACACCGTGCATTGATGGGTGGTGAGGTCCCATATTGACTATCATAAATTCTTTTTCTGTAGCTAGTATACTCATAGGTTTTTCCTCGATTCATTCTTACATGAATTGTTGAAAACAACAAGAAGTTCATCAAGATTCAAAATCAAATAATTCGAATTTTTTTTTTTTTATTAACGATTTTTGGACTCCCGAATATTCAACTTACTAATTAATTCTTTATAACGTACTCTATTTTTCTTTGACAAATAAGCTAGCAGACGTTGGCGTTTTTCCAAAATTTTCCGTAGACCCCTTTGAGATAAATAGTCTTTTCTGTGCAATTCTAAATGTGAAGTAAGTCTCCGTATCTTATTAGTGAAACGGAATACTTGAAATTCAACCGATCCACATTTTTCTTCTTTTTTTTCTTGAACCATAACTGAGACGAATGACTTTTTTACCATAAAACGAAACCCCCTCACCCTCCTTTTTTTAAGATGAATTTTACTGATCAGTAATAATAATACTAGTTACTTGAATTTGATATACACAATCATCTTAAGTTCGTTATGAACTTGCTAGAAAATCAATATCAATAATCAATCCAATTTTCAATTTTTTTAGGGATCCAAAAGGATGGTATATTTCTGCAAAAGAGAAAAATTGGACCTAAAAAAAAATAGCTTCTTAATTCATTTATGGATCTAATTAATATGTACGCGATTTAATTGGTATCTTGTATCAGACTGGAATGGAAGATAAGACATGTATCCATTTCTTTGTTTTCATATCCCAAACATGGGACATGATAGATAGGAAAAGTACACTATTAACGAATTTTCAATCGTGGATACATATGTATCCTTACCATACTGAAACGACTCCCATTATTGGTACTAAACCAATAGCGATTCATACAAATTAAATCTTCTAATCGAGAATTGGGCCAAATAAAGAACTTTAATTTAATTAGTTGATTTTTCTCTCTAGAAAGATCTTTGTTTTTATCCAAAATGTGACCCCCGATTTTTCCGTTAGTACAAAATACTGGATTTCTCTGCATACCGTTTTGATTCTTCGAATTGAAACAAATTAGAGTTCTTAATTCTCTACGACGTTTAGGGAATAAAATATTTTCAGGAACAAGCAAATCATAATGATTTTTGTTTCTATTTCCAGTCATTTTTTGATGTTTTGCACTGAATTCATCAAAATTTTTTTTATCAACATAGCCTTTTTCGCGGTATCTTTTAGTAATTTTGTGCTTATTCTTATGAACCAATGAAATACCTACGATTTGATATATAAAAAATTGGCCATCATTTTTTACAGACAAACGACGGGGTTCAATAATAAGCATTCCCCCTTTCGTCAATTCTCTAAGAACGAAATCCTTCTTAGTGATCAAAATAGACAAACTAATTTCTCCTCCTTGAATAGAGGCTATAGTAACGTCGCTAGGATTTATCAGTCGAACCAGGTGACAATAGACTTTCATATCATTGAGTATTTTTTCCCTGAAAGAAACAGTACCTCTCCATCTCAACTGCAAACACAAATATTTTTTTAGGAAGAAATCAAGCTGTGCTTCTGTTTCTCTCTTGTATTGCTTTTTCTTTATACGTTTTTTCATGTCCGATCTCGTATAATTTTCTTCAACATCTTTTTCTTGGTTTGAGAGAACTGATCCAAGACTTACTTGCTTTTGGGCATCCGATCCCGGATTTCCTTGGTCTGCGAGTTCTTTTTCTTCTTTCCTTTGATTCGATAATTCAAGATAGTCTTTTTGAGTGGATGATATAAAAAGATCCGCTTCGTTCTTTCCGGTTAGAATTTTCTTACCATTTCCATGAAAATTGAAAAGAAGTAATTTGATTGGTATGATCCATGGTTTGCTTCTATATGCATTAAAAAGTAGCACAAATTCTGGAAAGAACCAAGGCTCCAGGTTTGATATAGGACAACTTAGTACTTCTTCATTCATTCCCATCCAATCAAAAAGTGTTCTTTTTTGGTTGGATGGGTTAATTTCTTCATCTTGATGAATTGTAAGGTAAAAGGGGCCTCTTTTATTAATTGCATCAATTTTTTTATAATTATCGGACCCAATCTTAGTATTTTGATTACTCCTGGTACCAGTATCCATATCAACCCAGGCTTCAATATTGACCTTATTTCTACGACAAAAAGTAATAATTTTCCAATCAAAATATTTTCTATACAAGAATTTTTCCATATCCATAATATCATCTTCTCGTAGATAATTATTGATAAAGATACCTCCCAGCATAGCCAATAATTTTCCTTTCTTTATATTGTAATTATAATAATACTCTTCTTTATTATTTACTTGGCCTAGTAATCTATCAATATATGAGTCTTTCTTATCTTCAAAATTAATCAATTTATATGCTAAAAGATCATATCTATAGTGTTTTTTAAAATTCGATTTTTGATTACGTAATGAGTCTGCTTCAAAAAAATGTTCTTTTTCGCAATGAGTTAATCCGTTTTTTTCATATGAATCTCTTTTAGTTAAATTTTTATTTTGAGCCATACGGTGTTGATTGGCTTTATTTCGCCATTCTTGTCGTACTAATCCATCCCATTTAATCCGAGAGAAATCATATTGAGAATGACCGCTTAACCAGTTTTTCCATGGATTCTTTCCAAAATTCCAAAAAGGTTTATGTCTTAATTGGTAATTAAATATTCCGTGTTTTTCAAAAAAATCCTTTATTTCATTCTTAAGAAATAGAGATGTTCCCTGATATTGAAGAACAGGTCCTAAGTTAAAAATTGGGGCTTGGAACAATTTGTAAAATACATACGCTTGGGATTGTGAAAAAGACGATAAATTACAAGAAATCTTTGAATTCTTATTACTAATCTTCGAAAGTGATTTTTTGACAGTCGAAATAAAGTGAATTCTATTTTGATTTGTTTTATTAATTATTTCCGGATTTTCTTCATTATTGTGGATGTTTTTCTCAATAATTTTCATTTTTTTTCTTGTTGATTCACTAAAAGGTTTTGCATTGATTCTTGGAATAGTAAGGGTAGATAGAAAAAAATTTCTGTATAGCTTTTCAATAAAAAAATTTAGATAAAAATAGGATTTACGGGTTAATCGAGTATTTCTTTTTTTGAATATCTGCCAAATCTTTTTTGATGAGTCTAATATTTTAGCAGAATAAGTTCTTTTGTTCGAACTAATATTTGTTTCTTGAGTTAGCGATACTTTTTTATTTTCTTTTGTAATTTTATATATTTGATTTCGTATTCTGCTTGTTCTATTAGTCAGATCTGTCATTTTTTTTTCGGTCCGGGATAAATTTGGCCAATCCATAGATGGAATTTCAATAGACGATTCGTGAATCTTCTGATTACTGAGTATCGAATTTTTTTGAGTTTCACCCAATTCATCGATTTCTCTCAAGTTTATTTTTGAAAGTTCTTTTATTTTTCCTTCTTTGAAACCCCTTAAAACTATAAAAGACTTAGTTTTCAATTTTATAATTTTTTTTTTTAGTTCTTTAAAAATGGGTTCAAAAAACGAACGTCGTTTTCGGGGAGAACCAAAGGGCATTTCAGTTTCCAATCCCAAAGCCGTTAAAAAACAAAAATCAGCTTCACTTTTTGCATCTTTATGAGGGGATTGTATCTTAGATCTGTGCCAGGGTTTCAGGCGAAAAGGGAATAGTATCTTTATCTGAATACCTTCTGTTAACCAGTTTTTCGGAAATTCTGTTTCAGATAAATTAACACCACTATAAGTGCATTTAACATAAATTTCCCGACTCCAATCCTTAAAATCCTCCGACCACTCGGGATCTTGGAATAATAGTATGCGAACCAAATTTTTAGCTATTATCAATGAAGGTAATAGAATATATTTTCTAAAAATCGATTGGATTACTAACATAGAGCTTCTTAGTACTCGAGTAAGGAAACGCTTATCCCAACCCTCTGCTTGTTTTATACGTACCTTTTCTTGTCTTGTGTATCTTTCTTTTTTGGGCTTCTTTTTTGTTTTTTTATCCAATTTTCTTGGCCTTTCGTTTGTATAATCAGAAAGGTTTTGGTCGTTATTTTTCCATATCCAATTTCTAAAAATTACTTTCATTAGCCCGGAAATATCAAAAGACAAATAAAAGGGTTTGTCTATTCTGTCCAAAAAAAGAGGGGAATGGGCATTTGCTTGAACCGGTTTACAAATAAAGGTTTTACGTCTTTGTGCGCGCATGGAACCTTTGATTATATATCGACGAAAATCCGATTGTTCTAAATAACGTGGCAAAGTCACATCCTCTTTTGTCTGGTGATCAACAGAAACCACTAAACGTTTGGCTTTTCGTGAACGAAATGCATGCTCCCCTCTTACATTTTCGTCGTATTCTCCTAGCTCTTGGTCTAAGTTATCGATTAATTTGTATGACCACCGGGGAACTCTTTTACTAATTTCTTTTATCGAATTTTTTCGCATTTTTTGATCATTGGGATCGGTTATAACTGCATCGAATAAAAATTTTATAATTTGGATTCGTTCTTCTGAATCGATTTGTTCTCGTTCGTGTTCTGTAAATAAAGACCCTACTTCTTCTCTTGAAAATGATTTTCGATTAACTCGGTCTATTGTCTGTTCAAATTCGTCATAATCATTAATAAGAATGAGATTGTGAATCTTATTTATCCAAAGCGTTCCTATCTTATTTTTGATATAAGTTTTATTTAGGATTGCGGATGAAAATAATTTTTTGATTCTTCCACGATAAGGTCCATGTAATAAAGGATCATATATTTTAGGTAAGTATTTTTTTTTAGTCTTATCATTGTACAATTGAGTCCTTTTTTCGAGTATATCCAGAATAAGAGATCCTTTATCTAAAACTTCGATTCTATTTTTAAACTCCCTGGTTAAGTTCTTCCTTTTTTGGTTATT